GGGCTTCTTTCACGACATGCTCTAGTCCTGGGTGTCTTCCAGTGGTCTTCTAGCCTTAGAAGAAGTCGTGTCCGCCCCGGACATCTGCAACGTCCTCCCACACCTTTTTTTATATTTAAAATCTGGGACAAACTGAAGGAAAAGACTGACCCATTCGGTGACTTTCGCGGTCGCCCTCACTGAACCAACTTGAATCTGAACTACGATTCAGATCAAGTCTTACCGAAATCGGATTTCCTTTTCGCGCCATATGTGCTTAGACTTTACTTTTTCCCCCTTTTTCTTCCCGGTCCAATATTTGTTCTCGAAGGTCTTCGTTTCCGTGTAGAAGCAAACTCTCCAAATTTATGACCAACCTTTCCTTCAGTAATCTTACAACGAACAGAAGTTTTTCCATTGTAAATTCGTACGGAGCAATCAACGAATTCCGGCGAAATAGAAGATCTACGTGACCAAATTTTCCTGTTCAAAAGAAGATCTCTCTTCTTCTTCATTCTCAAGAGGAATGCATCAACAAAACTGCCCTTCCATATAGATCGTCGTGGCATGAACTCAGAATTTCTTCCCTTCGATTCCGCCCCTACTTCAATGAAGGCTAGCTCCTACTCCTACTCCTTCGACTCCTGAATCCTCGTTGGTCCTTTTCACATAACACTCTCGGCTGACTCAGGTCCGCTAGGGCGCCCTCTAGCCAGTGACTAGCCCCGCTATGGAGCTACGTGTACACCGACAAAAAGAGACTCTCTTTCGAAAGTGAGATCACCACCGCCTTAAAGAAGAAGGAAAGAGAACTCCTAAAAGCAGCCTTTCTCTTATTATACGATACCACAGCGGACGACTATCAGCATCCACACTCAAACCTGTCAACAAGCAAATAAGAACATTAGGTTCGCTATACACAAACTCACGGAACACTAACTTGAATCCAGTGACCAGATAGTGCGAAAATGAAAACCAATGCAAGGCAAGAACTCGATCATCGCATACAAGGGTTTGCTCTGCTAATAGACCTCCCCCTTTGGACATAGATCCGCATTCCCAGTCATTATGCTTACTGAACAAGGATTGGTTGTCCATCAGCGATTTCGACACATCACATATATATGTGAATTGAAATGAAAGAATACAGAATGAAGTTCCAGATCGTTATTAACAGGCTTGGAGTGAGTAACTGTGATTTCTTCCCCGACCGTAAGAAGGGGTACATCCTCAGAGGAAGCAAAAAACGGAACTCTTAAATACCCATCTAGATTAGCTGCTTTACCAGTTCGGGTAACAGGTAATTGAGTGTAAGGAATTCTTTAATAAAACACAGGTAAACCAAGATACACAGCTTTAGTAGCTAAGGATTTTGCTGCTAACCCTTTCGTATAAGCAATAACCTCTGTCAATAACAGTAAAAGTAAGGTAAGGGTCGTTCCAATCGGTAATGCACCAAGCTCTGCCAGTCCAGCCAGTACAGGAGGTCAGTCGGTAGAGCCTGTGGGTCAGTCTTTCGAGGGGATTTGGTGGATAACGGAAACCGGTTTGTTCGAATTGGTGTCTTGCAGAAGACGCTAAGGAGTTATGAGTTGCTGCTTAAGGAGCTAAGGATGTTGACACTGTAACTGGAGCTGTAGTAGCTAATGTAGTATCTGTTACGGGGACAGTCCGCCCAGAAGCAGATAGATATCCGGCCTTCACTTGAGGACTTTCTTTCATTAGAAGGAATCCGGGAGAGGATGGAATGAATCAATGTAAAGCGTAGTCTATGGGGCGTAGAGTGGAGGTGAGACCGAAAAGTCGAAGGTAGGAGCCACGAGACCTTAGAGTATATGTTTTCTACTTGTAACGAAAGCAAACGAAAGGAGTGGAAGACTTTCTCCACGAGTAAAAGAAGAGCATAAAGAGTGTAGCGAGAAGGGGAGATTTTTTTTATGGTAGTTCAGTGAACCGAGGATAGGTCTCAATCAATATAAAGAAAAACCATCAATCTTAGCGCTGTCTCTTCAGTTGCGTACTCTTTTGCCTTAGTCTAAAGCTAGTTCAGCGAGGGTACGACTCAGCTCTTTGAAAGCTTTCCCGTGCCTCTTTTACTTTCTAGTCACATAGTCAGCTGCCATTTCGCTTGCAGCCATCAAGACTGAAGGCGAGTCAAGAAGAAACGGAGAATTTACAGTTCACAACCTGGCATCCCGCACAGAAGACGATTTTGATTTGATAGCAGACTTTCTTTTGTGCTAAGGGGAGTTAGAATGCGCTTTAGTTCACAGGTTTGGTGGTATATCCCTATATAGATAGGCTCTGTAGTCGGGCTTAAGCCAGAGGGTTTAAGCAGTGATTAGGTACGAGCAATAGTCTGATTAGGATTCTGCTGGAACTGCGCTCTCTATTAAGAGCAGAAAAGACTTCGAACTAAAGAGATACAAAGAATAGTGTAGTGTGTAGTTCCTTTGTGCCCAGAGGACTTGAAAGAGCTTCGGATTCTAGTGATCCCGTCTGCTTAACGTTTCTAGGTCTTTCGGAATAGAAATAGAGTAGGCTGTGATGCCATATAGTGAAGTTCGAAAGGGCTTAGAAGCATAGAACTGACTTGACTTCAACTTCAAGTAGGAACCATCCAATTCCATAAGAAAGGACGTAACCTAAGGGGAATGACGTGATAGGGCACCAGTCCTCTTTCTTTAAATAAAAAGGACAAGGGCAGAGACCTTTTGAATTGGATAATAGTAAGTCTAGTCCAGGTTTAGGAGCACATCCCCGGTAGCAAAGGAAGAAGGAAATGTAGCGAAGTCGGGATAGGTAGAAGGGAGGAATGGGACTCTCTTTTTATTTAACAATCGCCCATGGCTAAAACAAAGAGGGCGTAGACCCGGTAGGGGATTGAGACGGAATTGAGTGAGGTCAGTGCTTTTCCTGTTAGATAAGCGCTAGTTTCTGCTTTCACATCTGGATGCCGAGAAGAAGCTTTTTCTGTTTCGTAAGAGAATACCGGTCTTAGGTAGCGAGGAGGAGACTGATTTGAACTGGAATCACCCGTAGGCCTTCTCTTCTGATCCTATGGCGATGTTTTCGCTTAATTAAGCAGAAGCAGCCATAGTCCGTGCTAGGAAGACTTTCATTAGCAGAATTAGCAGTCTACCAGATCGCTTCGAAAGGCGCTTGCTTTGGTTAGTTTCCTTCAGCATCCCGCGAACTTCTGTCAGAGGTGATTAGTCTCCTTACGTAGCGGCGGGGTCATCACGAGCAATAAGCGTCGACAACATCCTTCTCCTACACACTGGGCAGTCCATTGCTAAGGACTCGGTGCTCAACCGTGCCCATATGCTAGTTGAAACCAATCTGAGCGCTCCGTGGGTTACGATAAACCCCGAAAGACACTGCTCAGCCTATATCCTCTAACGTTAGTTAGTATCTTGCGCTTAAATAGACTGGCCCTGCTTTTAGGGAACTATATGCTTACCTCCCGTTAGATCTGAGGGCGGCAATGTTGAGAGGGCGAAAGCACACAAAGGAGGCATGCCAGCCAAAAGGGTATGGAGTCGGAAGTCTCACCCCTTGTTGGACTTGGGTACTTTACTACTCAAAGCATCTCACCTGAAATGGTTGAATAAAATGCTACTGACCTTGGGTTATTTCACTCATAAAAAAATTCCCTGGAGCCAGGTATTTCCTTATTATAAAAAACGTACGCACAGGTGATCTACTGAATGGGCTAGCTGAACTAAGAAGGCTTAATTGCCCTGTGGGAGAAGTTGAATCTTTCTAGGTCGCATTCGATCTAGAGAAAAGCTATTCTTCTTAGCAGTTGAACAGGAGCAAGAACAGCTACCGATTTTACCTAATCCACTGCTGACCACGGACTGACTCAAGCACCAAGACCTACTGTACTGCTCTTCCGACAACCGATTCAATGGCTGCTTTTTCTCTTCCTCCCCTCGACCTCGCGCGACGTGGGTGTTTCTACTCGCTTTCTTCTTTTATATTATTTTAAGCCTCTTTTTAGGGATAATCTTATCGCCTGGCGACAAAGCTACCATATGGGGGATCCCTCAGGGAGTACTCATATTCGGGGTTCTGCATCTATGGCCTTTCTTTGGCTTGTTGCTTTTCAAGGATAGCCTCCCCAAAAGAAAGCAACCCTTAGTCCCCTTGTTTTTCAGCGGTGTTTTTTTCCTTCTGGTGTATTTTCCCGAGCTGGACTGGATGGAAAAATGGATCGAGGGGATAGACCTTCTTCTCTTGGTCTTGGGAATTTTTTCTTTTTTGGAGGAGGAGAATGCCTAAAAAGAGTGATAATAAGAGCTTGGGGGGCAGGAAGGAGTACTCAACGGGGATAAGGGACCCCCCCCGGGTAGAGGGAGTAAGAGTTGGTAGGTTGAATTACAATATGGCTTGCTTTTGGGAGGTAGACTTGGGCAGCAAGCAATCTGTTCCCGGAATCAAACGTAGCTCGAGCCAAAGGCGACAGCGAGGCCCCCCGCATCGCGGGGGGGAGGGGAAAAGTGGGTATGTGGGTTTCCCCCCTTAACTTAAGAGGCTTTCTTTACATCTAGTGAATGAAGGTCGCATTGAAGCTCTAGATGTCTCTATAACAGCGGATTTTGCGATATCGCTCTTCCTTCTCCTCTCCAGCAGGAGTTCAAAAGTAGATTCATCCAATCCGACAGGTGTAATGTATCAAGTCAGTGATTCCACTTCCTATTCAAGTGAACCTGTCTTTGTTTTTGTACATAGAAGAAATAAATGCCACATCTGCTCCCAATTCTATTGAAGGCCAGGCAGGCTTGTTGTCTTGTACTTATTTAACGGAAAGCAACCTATCTTAAAGCCTTCGTGCCCAATACCTATTGGTCACTTCACTCTCTGTAAGAGGTATAAGAGTGATTGTTTAAGGAATGATAGAGACGCGTAGCGGTAGGTAGCACAGAAAACCGGACTCACCAAGGACGGCGAATGGGCAATACGTAGAGGATTGTTTTTCCCCCGTTTTATAGCGGTACGATTACGATGCGTGCTCCGAATGGAAGAGGGACGGCTTTCCTTTCTTTACCCGGAGCAGTGAGCTTAGTACCGAAGCCTGTAAGTCGAGCCAGCTTTTCTTCCTTAGCGGCCTTTGGTACTCTAGAAAGTCTTACGCTCTAAAAGTCTCGCACCTTTCGCACCCTCATCGTCTGATTTTAGGGAGTACTTCCATGGCTTTTTTCTTTTTAATTTAAGTAATAAGACTTTCGCAACGAGGCTATATAGCAAAGGAAAACTTATCTGAAATAGGATAACGTATTTGGGCGGAACTTTATTGAGGGGATGATTCTTACTCTGAGGCTAGCTCTAGGACAAGCGGAGGTCGGATGGTAGCAATACATTAATAAAAAGACTCTTTACCCAAGCCGTTGAGCAGGGAGCAATTTCAGTAAGTAGTCGGCTATTTCTGAGGTTAAGCGAACCAAGCAAGTTACAAGGTTAGTCTCAGCAGGACGGGAAGCCCACTCACTCGGGCAAGTAAGCGAGCCAAGGTTTAAGACAGTCCAGGAGTCAATCCGGAGGAAAAGTTTCAGTTATGTATGAGTTATGAAAGAACCTAGCCTGTTTAGCTAGATGCTATTTTTATATAGGATACCCATGAAAGAGTTCACTCAACAACAAAGAGTAAGGTTCGTAGAGTGAGACCGCTTTTATAGGCAATAGGCAATCGGAAGACTCACTCTTTTACGTGATTGAATCCGCTGCAGTCGATACACATTCTCTAATCTTTCTGTCTGTCAATCAACTTGCAAAACTCCCGTCAAATTAGTTGAAAAATCTACGCGGGAAGAGAATGCCTAAAAAGAGGGATAAGCCTTGCTTGTTAGGTGCAAAGGGAAGGTACGTAGCGGGACTAGGAGTCAGGTAGGTGGCAGCCTTCCCTGATATAAGGGTAAGGCAATCAACCAAGCAAGTCAGTCCAGTCAGCCCGGTAACACCAGATCTTCCCACTACGCGATAACTAGCTCAAATCTTTTTTTGAAGGCCGAGACGAGATGTCAAGAAGAGTGTGATAAGCTTTGCTTTGGCTGCTTGACGAGCCTTAATTACAAACAAAAGAGTTAAGAAGACCTAACCTAATCTTGCAAGAGGACATCCCCCCGAACTCCCGGGCTAGGGGGCTAAGGAATGACTGGAATGAGATGAGAGAGAGGGTCCACGGGAGTGAGATTCTGTCCCAAACGAGGGTTGATTGAAAAGTATATTCTCTTTCGCGCCGCACTTACCAATGGAAGGGTCACAAATCAAAGCGCTGAGCACCTACTTGGCTCCATTTCCTATGGGTATTCATGCATCGACAAAGAAAAAGAAGTAGTCGCGCCTTTCACTTCGTAGACTGACATAGTACGTTTAGCTAGCAAGATAAGATTATATATACTATATATATAGGATAGGGATAACCAAAAGGTCTGCTTTCTCATCCTCATCTCATAGCTATGAGGTTGTACTCCCCTTACATAGAAGAGATTATGCTAAGACTTTTAGCTATCTATCAAGATTAGCTATCGTACGAAGTCACTAATATAGCGTGTATGAGGTCCCCGTGCTAGTTCATACTTGGCAGGAAGACTGGCCTTTAGAAGGGAAAGAGCGGATCATAACCTAATTTCTATGTAGCCTTGAACAATCCCAATAAGGTTAGGAAAGGGCCTACCAAAGGGTTCGGGATGGAGTATGAAAAGTCTCATTCAGTGCCCTGCAATGCTGGTGGTCACAGTGCCATCTTCTATCTTTTGACACCATGCTGGTAGCCGGCTTCTTACGTAAGATTGAGTGAGGAGAAGGAGATAGACCCCCTCACTAATTCAGTGTACTGGGACTAACCTCTATATGATTCACATCATTGCGTGGGAACCCAGCACGGTATAGGGATGACCTCCCCAGCCACAGGCGTGTTTAGGCCGTGACGTCCTTACGACAACCAGACTTTCACCAGCTCTTTCATCTCTTTTCGGATGATCCTCGCCAGCTTACTTCTTCCGCCCATTACTATCCCGTCTTCCGTAAAGGCGAAGGTGAAGGAACCAGCACCCCCGCTTTCGAGCTAAGTGGTCCTGGTCTTGTCCACAGGGGTGGTTAACGACCGAATTTTCGGTAAGCATATAAACTTTTCAGGCGACTTGGTCGGGTTTCCCTCCCAGGGAGGAGCTGCATCTTCTAGTAGGATCTAGTCAAAATCTATAGTGGAGATCTATTTCCTCTCTCCTTCTCAACCAGGGTTTGGTTGAACAACTACTATTCTAGTTCCGCATACTATAAGCCTTTAAGCTTCTTCTCTGAACATTTTGCTCCCCTCCTAGGGGTTTGATTCTTCTGTCCGCGTCCTCTTTTTCCTCGGATTGAACAATTTTTGTAATGCTTGCATTCTCAACGCAACGGAAACAAGGGTTTACGTTGAACGAATCGGAATAGCGTGGAATTCCCTCATGATCAACAACTTAGGCTTTTTGGTTTGTATTGATGACATTCTTTCTTAAATACACGAAGGTAACTTCAAGTGACTGCTATGAGAGCAGAATCCCTTTAACATGATAACTAGAATTGAACTGGAGTACAAAGGAGGTACACTCTCCACCCGCTATATCTCATTGGGTGATGGTGTAGAATGTATAGGCGTCTGAATCTGTTGATATGGATTAGCCCATTCTTATCGGTCTCTTTCCAATCGAATATCATAAACTCCCCATTTGGCCTCCTGGTAGACCTTTCTAGAGCTTTCTGAGCTTCTAGAGTCTCCCGGCCGGGTCCCTCACATTTCCCACATGTCTAGCCGGTCCGGTTCCAGAGGAATCTAGCCTTTAAGGCTTCGTCCTTCTACACTAAAATCTAATAATATGTACAATCCGGGCCTTATCAAAGGCACAAGGCAATCTGGAACAAGTTTATGCTAAAAGACGGCTGGTTAAGCGCTACATCATAGGCACAAAGATATCCCTAGCCTGATCGGCAAGTTTGTAGGTTCTTCTTTAGAGCCAGTTCCACTGATGTAGCTAAATCGGAGGCTGTTGCTGACTCTGATCTTAGAGTGGATTCCTGCTTTGGGGCAGGTAAAGCCTTAAGGGCAAAGGAATGAAGTTCTTCGTCTTTTTAAACCTAAATAAACACTATTCCGGCGGCTTCCTCTGAACTAAAATTCTGGGCCTACGATGACTATTCCGGGCTCCGGGATTCCTATCCTATTATGGTTATGGAAGGGGTAAGGCTTTCTTCAATGAAAATGAAAGTAAGAGTCGCTAAAGCTGTAACCAGCAAGCAAAAAGTTGTGGTGTGGATGGGGATTAATAGTTTTTACGAGAAGATAATCCAGCCCTAGATTCTGCTTTGTTGGATTTGAAACTACAGCCCCAGCCCTTGCTCCATTAGCTAGATCTTGGCTGGTTCCTCTGATCACCATCTGTTTCGACTCGTTCGTACCTAGTGATGAGCTTGACTGGTGCTCTAAGGCGAACGCGGTCTGATCTGGCAAAGCCGGCTCAACGTCTAGCTCCAAGATGAAAGTTTGAGTTTTGCCCCTCTCTTAAGCAAAAAGCGTTGTTTCCGGGTCGAATAGGTCGTCACCCTCTTATTCTTACTCAAAGCTTGCTAAGCGTTGGAGTTCTTCCTGAATGACTTTCTTTCCAAAGCAAGAAAACTCACTTCCAACTAGCCGCATTCTCCTCTATCTGTAGCGGAGGAGGCTTATTAGAGCCAAGATTGCCTTCTTTAACTGAATGTGTGTGTTAAACTGGAGCTCCCACTTTTGCAAGAGTTCTTTCATCGTCCTCTCAACGAAGGAGGTCCCCTTCGCTTTCTTAAGGACCACGAGTAGGTCTTTTAGGTTGGCGTAGGCAAGGTCCTTACTAGTTTCACGCATGACATGAGGTCACTAGTATTTTAACTGGAATGCCAGGCGGAGGAGCGTAACTGCCTTATCGCGCTATCCGACTTGTATGTGAAAAGCATTTCGTACTCGTAACGGATCCCTTCCTAGCGAAAGGTGTGCTCCAATGGCAAAAAGAAAGACAAGATAGGCCAGCCGGGAAGCAGGATAGAAGTTGTACTCTTTCGCAAAACCTCATTCCCAGACGACCTTCATGCTACAACTTCTTAACCAGACCTTCGAAAGACTGGCCAAGCTCCCCAACTTCGTCAGCGGACATAGCTTCAGAAGAACTCCCAAAGGTGGAAGAAGCCCTGCTTGACCTCCTTCCCGAAGAGAGGCGGAATGGACCTGGATCGATCAACTGAACTGCCTTAAGATAGGAATGATAGCCCGCAACAGACCATTCTCGGGGCACAACAGGTGATTCGATATTAGCATGAACTAGAAGGGCTTACAACGAGTAGGCTCTTTGATGGAATTACCGGTTTAGCATTTTGCTTTGCCTCGTCACCCTTTTACTGTCTTTGCTTGATTACTGGATTTCCCTATTTTATAGTTTGAAACAGGGGAATTTATAATCAAAAAGGAAGCCGGAGCGAGAATGGCATCCAAATGCCATTCGAAGCGAAGGTAAAGGGATAGAGCTAAGAGAATTTTAGGAAGGTATTAGTAGCTAGAGGGCGTATAGTGTTCCCTGCCCCCGTATGCTTAACAAGTGGTCGAGCTAGGGATTGGGATTATATTATAATTAGAAGAAGGCGTAGGGTGGGATCGATTCAAGGCAGTTCGTCCACACTTTGTTAAGTTAGAAAATACAAGCTATGCTTCTATGCTGCTTGGCATAAGCAAGGGAGCAATCTCGTACTAAAAAAGATCTATCGTGTCATCTCCGACAGGGCGGGTTCAGGGAATGATCCATTCGATTCCACCCATCCCGCCTCAGTCTTGAATGTAGCTTTTGAGTCATTTCCCACTTAGCAAGGAAAAACATCCTCTGGCGACCAAAGTATGGAACCGAGACAAGGATAAGAAAGTGGTGGGGGATTTGGAAAGAATCGCTTTTTAGCCACCCTGATTCAATTATCGTATTTGAATGTGAAGTCAACCTCGATGGAAAATCGACGGAAGTCTTGTTAATAAGCGAAAGAGTGTACTATCGAATAAGGAAGTGACTATTGGAATCTTCTTTTTGTGATATTTGTCTATGATCAGCTTCGCCTTAGATCAGAGTGGTCGTTTTGCGGCTTGATAGACAGCACTAACACGATCCATCCATCGATCTCTCTCCGGAGCTTTATACGTGGAAGGAGCATAGTTTACGGGTCCAAAGGGCTTGTCTTCGGTCTGTCAATCCACTTCCTTCTCTATTCGAGAACCCCGGCTTCCATTTTTTCCCTGGTCAGACCCCCCTCCAGTCCCACTACTAGACGATGTATGGCTAGCAGGAGGAAAGATCGCCTCATATTTAATCGTCAATTGTTTCAAGCATATCGTCACATTGGTTGCTGCACCAAGTTTTTGATTATTCCCCATAATCTTGGTAGTCAGCTCCGTGCAGCGAAACCAAGCAAAAACTCGGCTCGCGAATACACAAAACCACATGAGAAAGATTGCTATCACCCCCGTAATAAAGGGGTCTGACTTAAAGAATGGAAGGAGATGCTCCGCGAAAAAAGTCCAGGAATTTCTTACTCTTCCATCTTCCATTTGCTTTCTTCTTTGACTGCTCCGCTCCCCTATTGTTGAAGAGAGACTTTTAATACGGGTTGTTGGCTTTTGTCCAAGAAAGACATGGGAGTTGTTGGGCGTAAAAGTGACTTTCTTCTTTATACGATATTTTTAGTTAGATGAAAAGAGGGCTCCTAAGGGACTTCTTTCTGTCGATACCTTTACTTTAGAGAAAGAATAGGGGCGAAGCGGTTGAATTGGCTTCAATCGAAATCGAGATTTCCTCTTATCTTATAAAACTATTAAAAAAATAACCAGTTTACGAGTGAAATCAGTTACTTGCCCTAGTGCTACTCCCTGGCTTCCTTCCTCCACAGAAGACTTGCTAGAGGTTATGAAATTCTTTGCAAATCGGATTCTCTTTCTCTAGATCGAATTAAGGAAAAAGCAAGACCTTACGGACCCTTCGGACCCTCTTTCTTTTCAACCTTCGCATATGCGAAAGCTCATCTGCGACAACTGTTAGAAAGGTGATTTTCATTTCGCATATCGGTTTTTTCAGATGAGGAAATGAGCTATCTGGTTTGGAATTCCGCTGTGGTTGTAAGTCATCTCCTACGGCCGCTCTCTTATCTTGACCCACTTTTGAAAAGAAACTCTTCCTATCGGCTAATTCGTTTTAGGGCCTTTTCTAGCTCTTGCTATTGCTACTGCATCTCTTTTGCACTCTGCCTCTCTTAAGCAAAGAGCTTGCTTAGACTAACGGAATCCGCCATGCACAAAAGAGCTTAAAAAGTACTTTTCGCTTTGTACTTCCCGCTTTAAATAAAAGGCTTTACCTCCAAAGAGAGAGGATGAGCATACGAATAAGCCGGAACATGGATAACGTAGTCTTTCTTACTGACAGAAGATTCTTCAATTGAGATTCTTAAATTAAAATAGGCCGAAGCCCTGCTAGCGAAGGAATGGGCATCCAACAGTGTTCTGTCTCATTGGTCCTCTCATGACATAATTTGCTTATAAATCCACTTTTTCGCCCGGAAATCACTTCCATTAGAAGACATATACATTAGTGTTACTTCGATCGAGGCAATGATAATTGTATTATTTTGAGTCTCCCCATATCGATCTCTACTAATTGGATATGGGACTGAAGGGAAAGGGAAAGACTAGTCGATAAAGGCTTGACTCAAACATATAGATTACGAAGAAGCCGTTGCCCCGGTAGCCAAGATCCTTCCCTTAAGGGAAAAAACCAGATCATAACACATAAACACTCTACCTATGTACAACTAAATCTGTTGGCTTTTGGTATAAGAACCTTTGTCTAATTGAATTTCTTCAAGAGTGTAAAAGGAGATCACTCACTCTTTCTTTCGTTTCGCTCCTGGGATCAGTCTCATTCGATCTCGCATCTATCCGATACGATACTTAAAACACCTGATTCTTTTCTTTTCTAAAAGACATGAATGAAGATTAAATAGCTCCCTTGCGTCCTACTGATGCTAAGTGAAGTGTCTCCCGGCAGAAGGGCTCTGGTTGAACATGAGGGCTGCTTACCTAGACCTATGTTTTTACCGAAAGCAGAAGTTCCATCTCAAACTAAAAAAAGCAAATTGACCGAGGATTCGATTCCTGAAGCTTGTCTCGACGAAAGTAGATTGACTTGTAATAGAAAGGTTTTAAAACCAAACCTGCTGAAGGTGGTCCGACCAAAGCTACTAGGAGGAATGCCCAAAGGGCGAGTAAAGATTCCATCACTAAGACCGTCTCATGAAGACTGTAGTCTGGAATGTCATGGGGGTTAAACATGAAAGAGAAAGAGTTGAGGGATCCCAATATCCTCCTAACAGTCAAAGTTATCGAAAAGACTGACCAGATGTGAACTCTTTGCTGCTATATAAAGTAAAAACTAGTACTTGCTCGGGATCTAGTTGCGCTACCAGAGAAAATCCCCTTTAGGTAAAGCCGGTACTACGCCGTCGACCGCGAAAGCTATGGTCTAAGTTCCCGAACCCGTTAATGTTAATTTGGAACCTTATAAAATCAGTTTATCAGTCGGGGCAGTTGGCTCGGCATCGCCATCATCCGTCGGCATAACAATCTTCCCTGATCGCTTCGCTTGCCGTAGAGGCTACATTCTATAGAGTGATAACTAAGACCTGCTTCGGAGAATAGTTGGTTTTTTGAGACAGGACTTTCGCTCTAAATAGCAGGGTTCCCCCTAACACCCAGAATGGGCAGCTACGGGCATGTTCAACATTCTCGGATGATTACATACATTCCTAATCCTAACCGCTCCCCAGGCGTGGGTACACGGGACCTCTTCCCAGTGCTTTCTCATCGGTCAGTTCAAGTGTACAATGGTCTATCATCGCTCCGTCTGAGGCAAGTGGTAATCTTATGAGAAGGATGTTGTGCTCGATCCGGCTGGCAAAGAGAACTACAAGTCTATCGAAGGGAACAGATGTATATATACGCTAATACAGGGAAAAGGGAATATGCTTTAGCCCTAACCCGAGACCCTGCTTCTACCTCTATCTCTATCACAGATAGATAATATGAGCAGGAAATATCCTAAAGAAATTGATTGAACTTTCCAATAGCAATAAGCTAATAGATTTAGTACGTTTAGCAAAGAGCTATAGTATCGCATAGGAGGAGCGGTGCATTCTTTTTGACACAAGCAGTTACGTTACCCTATATAATAGAATAAATAGATTAATGAATTCCTTCCCGGTTGTTTTATCTTTTTTTTCTATGCATAAGGTATCAAGTCTAGGAAGAAAGTTTGAGCAGTAGATGACTTTCTAAGAGAACAAAGAAGCCATCTTATCTTTCCACTTCTCTTTTCAAATTCCAATTCTTGAGTTTTCCCTCATAGAAACGCACTTTTTTTTGCTTTTTAGGACTTTTCCAGGTAGCCCTTATTGCAATTGAATATTTTCCGATTCCTGAAAGAGACCTCCTGCCAGAGGAGAGTTTGCTTCTTGTTCATCAAGTAGGCGGGGTAACCGTACCTATGAAAGGCTGAAAGCCGGGCTTCTGTGCCCTATGCAGTACTATAAGATAAAAGGCTCACTGGGGAACATCTCAAGTTGTAGGTGTGGCTGCTAAGCTCTGTTCGGTATAAGCTGATTCCTACGCTTCTCTTTGTGGAACAACATATGGCAAAAATGCTTGAAAAAGAGCTTTTCCCAGGTCATTACCTATAGCTAATAAAAGAATTACCAGAACTCAAGGGTGGGGAAGAAGGATACAATAACGTGGCATCAGCAATGTTCAGGTTTGCTACACAAGTCCAATATGATCTAAGATTCTCATCCTGACTCAGGCATGGAATTGAAAGGTGCCGCTCGTTTCTAACCAGTTTGATCTCCGTGTCCCCTGCGAAGTGCCCAATAGTGATCTCAGTCTAGCGATAAATGGACGCATCGAACCGTCGAGCTGAGCTCCCTCTACTTAGGGACATTATGGGTTTTCGTTTGCAGCAGCCACTACTAGTGCTACTACTCATAGCGTGGAAATTAGCCCTTGTCTCTTTCCTGTGCTGTGCTATCAACAGGGAGAAGTCTGGCATGTAGAAGAGAACGTAACTCAAACAGGCTGACGGGAAGCAGAATAGGGAGACAGCGATTCTTTACCTGGGGTGGAGACTTATCCATAGTCTTATACTGCTTAGCCATGGGCTCACACCAAGACTGAGACAAGGGCTGCAAAGGATTACCTTTGTACTCCAACTCGCTCAAAAGCAGAAAATGAGCAAGTAAGGCAGCATTAGCAGCACTTACGACCGAACACTATTCCTCAGAGAAGGCGGAATCTCTATAAAGAGAAAGGTATCCCACTATTCCATAATAACTTGCTTTCGAGAGTCCAGAGGTAGACCGTTTAGTAAAATATCCTCTTCTAATCAATCGAGTTATAGAATACCCTTGCTCGTATGAACTCCTATATGTATAGGCTATCCCCGCATAGGGAAAACTATGCTTGCCTATAGACCATACCTATTTTCTCGCCCGGCACACCAAGGACCGAAACCAACATAGAAAGAAACTCCAATAGGAAGAGATTCTTCTTTTGCTAGCGATGCTTCAACCCCCACTTTAGCCTTTGCTCGATTATGGATAGTTTTCACTCCTTGCCAGCTGGATCGAAAAGTCGAAAAGAGAAAAGGATTCCAAAAGCACTTTATTACGCAGTATTTAATTATAAATACGGGGAAGGAAGGAGGCTTACAGAAAACTAACTCGCTTGACACAATAGGAAAGCTTTGAAAACAGACTCAACATGGCGGAGTCAGGCAAGCGAAACAAGGCAGACAGAAGCACCAATCCAATCATTTAAAAAATAAGGGGTGTACAGAGTGGGACGATTTGTACCGCGATTCAACGCTTTCACTTTTACTGATTCAAAACTAGACCAATATCTGAAAAATCTTCGAGGACCTCAAAGTCATCAAAGAAAAGGAAAGACCCTTGTGGGAAAACATCCTGACTTACCTTGAAGAAAACCAATTCCCAAAGGAGTACGAATTCGAAGAACTCGGGGAGAAGTACTCACTTCTCGATTGGGTCGCATGCCAACTTATTGGTCAAAGGCCGATAAAAACCAAGCAACTCTTCTTGTACGGTCCCGCCAACACACAAAAGACTCTTCTCTTTCACTTTCTTTCCAAGGAAATTAGGATTTGCCAGTTCCGGACAGACTGACTTCACTGGCGCACATGATCACTTCGACCTATGGCTTTTCGATGATTTCGATCAGACAGAAGCTGAGAGTGGTGCCCTAGCTCCCACAGAGCTCTCCTCATCGGCTAAAACTCTCCTATAAATCCTTGATGGATTTGAGTGTATACTCGACTCCAAGGATGCTAGGATCTTCCACAAAAAAGGAACGTACCTGTCGTACTCATCGCCAACCAACTACCACTACCACGCTCAATCAATATACCGGAAAGATGTATTCTCATGCATTTTCAACAACACATTCACGAACTCAAAGAGAGCAGGGTGATAGAAAGGCTGTGGGCTTGCATCAACAGGAGACTCAAACAACACTTAGATTCTATATTACCCCGGGATACTATACATAACCTAGAGATCTACTAAAAAAAATTCTTCATTCAACCCAGAATCGACAGAAGCATAAACGTACTAACAGAAGACTACTAGCATTTGTAGTCAAAAACGCTTTCACAGACGAGAATGCCAGAGACTTCGAGATGAGGAGGGAATCGACTAAGACAAAAGGGAGGGGCAAAGAGTAGCTGGGAAAAAGCGAGAGGATAGTTTTGGCTCGACCAAGCAGTCGTTTCACTCAACGAAACCAGTATTAGTAGTAGCCTAGCCTAATCTTGATATTTCCCAAGGGCTGTAGGAGAGGTTTCTAGCTTGACTTCGACAGAAAGGGGAGAATAGGATCGAAAGAATTGAACTAGACCAGATCAACTTAAAGAAGAGGCTGCTCCTGATTCTGTTGCAGCTGCTGGAATGGAGGTTACTGCAAAAAGCAATCAATCCGGTAATGCAGGAAAGGCAAAGAAAGCAGTCCCGGAGTGGAACTGTGAAAGAAAATATCTATCATCAACATCTTTCCCGGTAGGGAAAGGAGTCATTCAAATGAAGAAGTCACAAGGTTCGATTATTCAACTGAATCAGTAGAAGCGGTCACAAAAAGAAAGAATAAGGATCAGGACAGGATCAAGAGAAGAATCGGGTTTAGCGGGAATGGCATAAGCCAAAGCTAGATCACCGGAGTTTAGCAAATGGGTACGAGACAAAAAGGTTTTGAAATGCATCTTACGAAACCAGATAATCAGCCGAAGAAGATTCCCCTGCAAAGGAAATGGCTCTAGTTTAAGACTAATCTTCGATATTCCATAAGGGAAGGCATCCCAAGAAGCGAAGCGGATCAAAGTATTGGCAATTCAGCTCAGTCTGGTCTGAGGAGATGGGCTAGGCTACTCTCCCCATACATAGGAAGAGGGGGAAGTTAAGTACCTGGATCCAAGATCATGATATCCGGTTTGGTGGTAATATCCCGAGGAAGGGCATAAAAGAAAGCACCAAAGCAAACAAAGTAGATTCTTTGTTGAGTCAACTGGGATTGCAGCGGATCTAGTGGTTCTCCTATTCTATGGTCTTGCTGCTGAGAGAGAGTAAGAATAGAAAGCAGAAGCGGATGCTAACTTCCCCGAAAGGTTGGGGGAAGAAAGAACATTCTTATCTGACTCTAGTTCGGTTTCACAAACACTTCTAAATGATTGGTGTCAGAATTTTTCACTTATCAGGTGTGATCAGTCTCCTCCGTGTAAGATTTTTGAATTCCTTTTCCAACTCGTCCCGGAATGGGCGTTATGGCAAAGAACAAGAAGAAAACAAAGGGATCAACAGAGGGAATTACCAACATGAATCTCAATGTGTTAGCCAGGATTCATACAAGTTAATCGAATGCCCTGACCTGACCTGAACTACTACTGGCTTAGCTGCCTAGCTACAAACTCAAAAAACTTCTTCTTCTTATTATATTCTCTTTCTATTAGGTTCTAAGTAGCAGTGACGAAGAAAACATAGACATAACATAGAGAGCCATCCTTATAGCGCACCTTGTGAGACAAGGAAGTCCACCATATCAATGATGTTCAAGGCGGACGTCCCAAAAGGATTGGTTATGGGTTCACTCACAAGGGTATTAAGGACAACTAATTGATCATCAATTTGGAAGGGCTTGTGGTGTTACAGAATTTTCCAGACTGTTATAACAGGGCAGGGACTGATTAGACGCTCTTACACGGATCGGATATCTAACTCTTTTTTTTCTTTCACAGTGCCTATCTCGAGTGGCTTAAAAGCTCCATCCATGCCAACCGCTGAAACGAATCTTTTCATGCCCACAGATCTGCTGGAAGAGGGAAGCCAGGGAGTATGCACCCGAAGATGCTAAAGGAGCTAGCTCGTATAAAAATGCAGAACTATTGGCCGCATGAAGAGCGGAGCTGCATTTTTGTAACTAGCTGAAAGTAATCATCGATAACGCCTTTCACGCCCACCTTCCCCGCCACTTTGGCTTAGTCTTCTTCGTTTTCCTTTCTCCTTCGGGTAGGATGAAGGGCATCTGAACGTAACGCTTCCTATAGTACTCTCTCTTTGACTTTCAGTCGAGTGCCAATTATGTTATGTGATGTATTATAATGAAATGATGTTAGCATATAGAGTGTCAGATGTTATGAAAGTAGGGCTTTCTACGAAAGAGAAAGCGAAGAAATGAAATCGATTCGCATTGGAATCATCTATCATATAGAATGTGTGCCGCGAGTGATCCGTCTTCGCAAAGGAAGAATAGCAGATTGTCTTGCCTCTATCTTCCCCGGACTCCTAGGACTGGCCTTGTCTCGCTTAACTCGTCGAGTAGTGATTATCCCGGAATGAAGATCTGTTCGCAAAGTCTCGCCGTATAATGATTAGCTCCTTTCCCCTGCTTCTATCATTGGTGCTATCATTATCTAATAGAATAGATCACTCCTGCAGGACCTCTTTCTATCAATTTCATAAGAGAAGGTAGAAAAGAAAGGGATGGCCGGGCCATGAGAAGGAAGACTTGTTATATGCTTTACACATGCGAGTCTAACGTTCTTTTCGGGGAGAATCTACGCTCTGTAAAGAAAGGTCGACCTTTCTTTCTTTTCTAATCGAAAGGCCGATAGACGAGTGGGCGAGACAGAAATAGTGGTCGTGGAAAAATTGGGTTCAATTCCCTTCACCCCGGTGTGGCGAAAAAGAAATTGATCGGTATAGAGTTTTACACTCAACTCAAATGGAACTCTTGTTATTTCTGGTTAAACATCTATCTTTCTTCGGGATTTTCCAATCTGTCTCTATGGAGGTTTTTTAGTTCTCTTCCACTGGTGGAGGGGTTATCATTTCCAAAGAAAGTCCTTTTTTATGTTTATGGCATTTTATACTTCTGGGTTGGCATTACTAAAATAGTCCTTTGGAGCGGATCTCTCTTCATGGAAGAGCTTCAGCGTGCTGTGGAACAATTTCTTCCACCTTCAGCTAAGCATCAGTACCCGCAAAAACAAAAAGGGGTCTAAGAACAAAGAAGGCTAGAAGAAGATAACGATTCTTTCCCTTTATGGGTGATTGGGTTCAGAAGCTAACGAACAGCCGATAACTGTGCTTCTAGAGGCCACTAAGCGATAGACTTGAGACAGATAGCTTTAGCTGATCTGATCTGCTTATATCTTTTGACTTTGAAAACTACGTAACCAACCGCCTTACCCGCCAAGATCCTCTGCAATAGGGGACAAGGGGCATCACTGCCAATTACTAGTCATAGCTGCCCCAGAAGAGCAATGAAAATGGAAATTGTGATTCCCCACATAGCTGAAAAAGTAGGCAATGCCTTTTTCCCTCGACGAGGTCCACTTCAATCGGAAAAAGTGAGTCTCGTATAGCTGTCAAAGTTCGCAATTTGACTTCTTTGTCTTCGACTGGGGTGAAGTCGAAACACAAGGTAGCCGTAGGGGAACCTGTGGCTGGATTGAATCTGGACTACGATTAATAAGTAAATGGGTCTCCATTTAGCCAAGACTAAAGGGACCTTATCTTCTTCCAATCCTGTTTTCAAGGCCTCTTTTCGTATTCGCTGCGCCCTTTCTCTTACCATTTACTCTATAAGGCTAAAGCTCTTACTGCTCTCCCAAGTCAAGGGCGGGAGAACTGAGAAAAAGAGCTAACCATTTCTTATCTCCTTAAGGCATTCAGAGGTCGATCTTAAAGCTTCTAAACCGCCGCTACTAAAAAAGGGGATCTGCATTATCCTTTTAAATAATGCGGGCCTGGGACGCTTTTGGTCTAGGTTTCGACCAGACAAAGGGAAAGATTGATTGGTCGGATGCCTAAAGCAAAACAATCTCTGATGAGTGACTACCTTTTAAATCCTCCAATCAGCTAAAAAAATCACGATGTTAACGGCGGCCGAACGTTCCAAGAAAAACAAAAAACAACGATTTGCTCAAAATACAAAATATGAGATGAAAGAGTAGTAAGTAGTACACTGCACTGAACTTTTATGAAGCATAGTAATTACTCCTAAGAAAAGAAACTGTATAACCATTATGAGCATGAGCCGGTGAAGTGACAAATAAGTCGATGATATAAGGGAATCAGCACAAAACGGGTTTTATAGCTGCATGCTATAGGCGCTACGTGTACAGCGAAGATTCGATCGGGAATTTTCGCTAATAAGCGGTGCGTCTAGCCCCTGGTACTCTGCATCTTCACGGAGAACCAAAAAGCGATGATCAAGTAGCGAAGAAGACGATGTTTACCAGTCATCTAATTAGATGTGAAGACTGGAAACAAGAAAGAAAGATTCCGAGTAATCCACCGCTTACACCCGGACTGAGTTAGGGCACCCCCAAGCATCTCAAGTGATTAGGCGGGGGCAGGAGTGGAAACGTCTGAGAAAGCGCTTCGCGAAAGAATCGTGTGGCGTGGTGAAAGGTTTCCCGTTGGGCTTTCCGGCCTAATTGTGGAAGAGGGGAGGTGAGTTGAGTATCAACTCTTTCTCTCGCGCTTTTCTTCAGCTTCTTCCTGTTCGTTTATTCGGTACGGGGCAGGCAGCCCACATACATGAAGAGAAGAAGAGAGGCCCTGAGATTAAGGTGTCAAGGCGGTCGAAGTAAGAAAGAGAAAGCGTTATCACTATACGAAATGAAGCAGGGGCTAGCACGCTAAGATCAACCATTTTGAGAACGTGGAGCCTTTCTTTCTCGGTCGTCTGTCTTTATTATATATAATAATAATATATACTATATTCTTAATATTTATTCTATATATATATCATATATCTTTTATCTTTTTTAAAAAAATAATAAAAGTAAATAATTATAAGTGGATTCCGATTCGTTCTCTACTGCATTGGTCTTTTCACTCCCCACTCTCCACCATAAAAAAATGTTTCCACTATATCTGTCACTAGTGAAGAAGTCCTTGTATGGCTTGAAGCAGTCTCCACGTCCTGTTAACTCTCTCCTCTGCTTTCAACCCGGTTTGAACTCATCTCGTGCAAACAGTCAGTCTGTCTTTCTAAAATAGTTAAGATCTTCTAATGCTATGCCTAAAAGTAAGCCCAAAATCCCGAGTTTCCGAGATCTTTTTTCGATGCTCGTAGAAGGGGCGTATCTGGCCAAAAAGACCGTATTTCCTAAAATAAAGTCTTTTTTTTTCGATCCGGCAATCGGCATTGATGCCAAAAATCACGGTGAATGAAATCGTTAAGTCTAGGAAGGTAATTTAATACCAGGAAAGATAAGATGCGGAGCAAGGTCTTGAGTTTTTAATATGACTGTAAGGCATCGGTTTACTGTATTGGAAACCAGAGCCTCGAAAAGGGGCTTTTTTTTACTACCTATGTGGGGCGTGGGAAACTCACCTGTGAAGCTGGTGTTTAGTGGTGAGGCGTCCTAAAACAGACCGACGAGTCTGCAATAGATTGGATTTTTTGGAAACCTAGGTAAAAAAGGTTACTGGGAAACTAAGCTAATAGAATAGGGTTATTCGGCATTGATCGAAAAAACCCCTGAGGAAAAAAAAAAGAGAAAACGAACTAAGCGTGGGATTATATATAAACCATATAGATTGTGTGGTAGAGTGGGGCTTTGCCTCCTTCGAGACACATCGCTCTGTATGCTACTAGGCGTACTAGCTTGCTCTTGCTTAAGCCCTGCATAAGGCTTTCTTTACTGCGCCTTCCTTGCTTGAAAGTTTTCTTTCTTCTACAAAAAGAAAATATAGATAGATAATCTTTGAAGGGGTCGTACGATCGATTGCTTTTTTCACTGCCGGGCAGGCATAACTAGTAACTTTACTCTTTCTAAACCCCACCCCCAACAACCTTAGATGAGGCAAAGGCCGGAGCTGCTACAATAGCTTTGGTGAGAGATGGAGCAAATAACACTGATAGATGGACGTGAGAAAGTTCTTTTATAATTCTAACATTTTGGTCTGGTATCGTGTTGATATATGGGCGGGAGGAGAATAATAGTCTCGTCTCATCTTTCAGGAATTGGTAGACAAAGCAAAGCATAATGCTTGTAACAAGCGAAAGAAAGATTAGCTCGCTCCCTGGGAGCGGAGATTCCATCTGTCGAGGAGCACTTCTCGTGGTAGCATCGCCCAGGTTGAGAAGGAATCGCTTAGGTTTCTTCGGAACAAGAAGAATAGGAATTCTTACTTGACGTAATCTCAATATCATTAAAAGGGATATGATATATATTATTATTATATAATATAAGCTGCGTCTATATCTCTTAGTGAGCTAGCCGCTACTATAGTTTTAAGGTTTAAGGATTTGTGCAATGAATTCTTTTCTGCCAGTTTCGAGTGGGAGTCTAAATCAACCCATTTTCAAGCAAGATAGACCAAACGACTTTACTGTAGGAAGAATCCCAGAATCAGTGTATCACCTCTTCTGGATGCAACTCACAAAGACAGCAAGTTTCATCATCAATAACTCTACACTCCTCTATCGTATTGAAAGCTCTTTTGATCCCATCCATTCCTTTATCGTCTGATCCAGTGATTAGTTAAGTTAGAAGAATGGAATTACTTCCATATCCATATGCGGGCAGATATGCATTAACAAGCTTATTGAAGCTAAGTTCCCCGATCTCGAAAAAGTAAGCTGACTATCCCGCAGTGAGCGCTACCTAAGCACTGTTGAAGGCACTCAGAAAAGAGTGGAAAGAGTCCTAAGAGGGCTTCTCACTAAGACTTTCGACTCCGATGCCTTTGAATCCGTTGATTGAATGTCTATCACACTTTCACATCCTAGGAAGTTGTGAAGTGGTTTTTTCCTGCTTTCAATTGAGCGTAGTGGCGGTACTTCCACTTGTCAGTAGATCCACCTAGTTTAACCTTACCTTAACTCCGCTTCCTATCTGCATGGACTGCTTTCGTATGATGAGTGCGCATCATTCGCCTCTGGCTTGGCTATCCCTAGTTCTCCTCCTCTGCTTGACTTGCTTTCAGGATTGAGGCTGTCCACACTCTCTATTGCACTCCGGAATTCGAAAAGTCATTGAACCACTGAACTACCTTAATCAAGCCTGGGCATTCTCATAAGCTGATAGACTAGACTGACTTATAACGAACTGGACTTAGCTGAACACCAAGCCGAGATCCATGAAAGATGGGTGGAATCGAATGGATCATTCCCTGAACCCGCCCTGAGGAGATGAGGGAAAGGCAAAGGAAGTAGGGAAATAAGCAAAGGAGTGAGACCTGAAGAGTTAGATTTAGATTTAGGTTAGGATCGGTGCTCCCTCCCATTCCCTAAATCTATCTCATAGGAGGGGGCCGTTCAAGAAACGTATCGGTTGCTCGACCCCGAGGGTAGTAAAAGAGAATATCTGAGATTCTGTCCTTATGAATGCACGCTTGTGGTCTCTTCCCTTCTTTATTCTTTTCGGTGTGCTGCTAGTCTATCAGGGTGCTCTGACTAAGATGCCCAAGCTCTTTGATAGAATAAACTTCAAATGCGCAGTTGGCAGATTACACTAAGCCATTTTCAGTGTGCTAATTCAACCTTCTTTATACAGAGGATATGCCGTATGGTGCCCCGAGGATTAGAGCCATGAAATATAGATCACATCGCATCGATCTAGCCTAATAAACAAGGCTCCATTCATACCGGCTTAATTCATTATTGCCTCCTACCGTATGGCATCTCCTCTACTTCAATTCAAACTATCGCTTCGCCCCTTTCCTCTTTCTTTGCTGCAATAGATGAGATTGGCATTGGCCTAGTTCCAATCCTTTGTCAAGTCACTTAAAAGCAGCCTCCCTCCTCACCTCATTTGCTGCAGGTGAGAAAGAGCCTTGCTTTCCGCTGGCCTGATTAGTAGTCAGACTGATGATCTACCCGTCTCCGAGGGGTAGACCAGCCGGCAACTCCTACGGCAAAAGATATGCGAACTCTTCCTTAAGCAGCGCTATGCTTCATCCTCAAGGTCAACGGTTCTAGCCTCCTGAACCGTCATAATGGACTTATAAAAAGCCTCTTCTGCCCGATTTGGGCCGTTTTACTCATTTCTTTGATTACCTGGGCATAAGACTGCCCGCTCCACCACGTGCATAAACTAATGATCTCATGATAGGCCAAAGCGTGACCTTTTTTCTGGCCAAACTCTGTGACAGGGATATAAAAAAGGGTGTAATCCCGATTTCTCTAAAGCGCTACGTCTTTTCCCGGCCATCATGCATCGCTCCAACCTCCTATTGCCACAGCCTTACAAGCAAGAAGTGAAAAATCTCATCTCAATAGGGGCCTTACTGCCGTTCCCAGCTTAAGCGTCTACACCTCCCAACAAAGTGAATCTTATGGAACCTCCGAAAGGGACTTGGATGAGGCCCGCCGACCTTCTCCACCTGCTCTGTAGATGGAACCTTCGTAGAGCTACCACTTTCGATAATCATTTTGGTCTTTTTGCCGGGCACACCACATTCGAAAGAGATCCCTCAGACTCCAGTCTTACCCCGTCTTCTTAGGATTAAGGTTGCAGCACAGTTTAATGTAGAAGTGGCTATGATTGCAAAGAGCAGAAGAAATGTATTCTAATAAGATAATAGTTGAGAGCACTGCTAGAAAGATAAAGATGGCGATAAGAGATTCGTTCTGTCTTTCTTCACTTCTTCTCTTCTGTATTAGTTTTCTTCTTTTCTGTTTTAGTTTTCTCGGGGGGACTAAGCCATGTCTTTTCAAGGCGGTTTCTTCTATATATAATGAATCCCCCCTCTCGGCTATTGAGCCAAGTGGGAAAGTCAGTCTTACTCTTATGTTATAGAATCTGCTCCTGCTCTCCACCGGGGTAGGTATTTGTTGGTTTTTCCTAAATAGGACGGTGTTGTCTGCACTATTTACTTTACTTGTCTAGGCAAATCGAATAGGTATGGAATGGGAATGAACTGAAAGAAGCAAGCGAAACGATCCGCGGCGGGTGGACGAACATCTTGCAATAAAGAATGTTCTCCTACTCACAAGCACCGACTCCTGTTGGTGCGATCAACCACGAAAAGTCAGTAATAAAGAATATGTGCTCCTCGCTCCCGCTATGGTTCGATACGATATGGTTTGATTGGTCCAGCCTTTAGAAACTAACTATCTTCTCTTCCCGTTGTTAGTTCTCCTTCTTTTTGGTCTTATTCCTCCTTCAAGTGCAATAAGAAGTAGGCTTGCAGCTACTACCGGTCTGGGTGGTATGACTGGAAAGAAGGCTTTCGGCCTTTTCCCGACAATTGAATGTCATAGTTAGTGAGGTTTCTTTCGGACCTTGTCTTTAGGTATAGAAGTATAGTGTCACTGAGTGGAGCTAGATGGAAGCCAGTTCATGAATTAACTTAACTGGCTATCGGTCTAGCTACGACAAATCCTGCCTAAATAAAATGTCTTTCTCTTATATTATATATTCTAGTATAGCTTCTATCTTCTCCTTTTCAAGCATAGGCTGAATGCGCGTACTTCACTTCAAAGAAGGAATCAACCGATACTGATGGTGAACTTTGTTCATTTCCTGGAAAGTGTGAAATAAGAGTAAGTAGGAATCGTTGGAACTTGTAAGATTAAAATAGATAAATAAGGTATTCCCCTTCGGGGAGAAATAGAACCTATTAGAACTACGCAGACGATATTCCGACATCGGACTATAGTCTCTTTCTTCTCTTATTTGCATTAACTCCTAAACTACCAGACAAGAAAGAACAAGGAATGCATAGCTATACATAGTCTTACTTCTAATCCCTTTCTTCCCCATAGACAACGGGGCACCCACTCAAAACGAACAAGGGCTCCTTACTTCTTCACATCCGACCACCCTTTGAAAGGGCAGACAGACTTGACTCCCCGATTGGACAGTGGTACTCGAATGAGACCATGCATCCCTTACTTTGATATGAAAGAAGTAGCAAGGAAGAATCTCCCTCACAGGGAGGAAAGAGGCCCTTCAATCTGATTCACTTACGCAAACCACCCGAACAGCCAGCCATTGAGAAGAAAGGGATGGAATCGTCTCTGCTGCTAAGCCCTTTTCCCAAAAGAGGAAATGGGACAATTTCTGATTCACTTTAAAACAAGCCCTTCTATCAAAAGACAACGGGCCAAAGAAGAGATATCCCCGAATCGAAAGCCAGTACCCGCTAAGGGAAGGGCTAGATTCATCATTCCAGATGCTATTTTTTGCTACTGTTTAAGTGCCTGCTTCCCTTTCCCATGTAGTCCAGTCCCTTGCTTTAGTTGAATGCCGCGGATCGTCTTCTGCACATGTCTATTCATACTAAAAACAAGAGTCACTATCAACAGGAAAGAGATGAGTTCTTAGTCCTTGTTTTATAGAATGCTTTTACATTTTCGATATTTATGGCTCTTAAGAGCGTTCGAATGCGTATTATGGTCCTCATGTGTACGATTCCCCATCTTCTTACTGATCAAACTCAGTAAGAAGGTGGATACTACTTTTATTCCGATTCGGACGGAGAAAGACTGATTTCGAGGGGTAAGCATTCCCGTCCGCCCTTATTCTTCTTAAACGGATCCATCCTAACCGAAATCATTGAATCCGGATCCGGAAGTTCCTTCGTAGCCTAGTTAAGATCTTCCACTGCTACATGAACCATTCATTACTACTTCCTTTTATCTGGTTCCTAGCCCAAGGCTTCCTTCTTGGGTTCTAGAGAGAAATCCTATTGATTAAGTGAGTTGCCTACCCACTAAACTACCTTTCGAGAAGACCGAGACGAGAATCACGAGCTACCTTCCCTACCGCCCCCTTGTCTGGTCACTGAACAAGTTTCTATCCCTTTAGCCTAAAGGTGATTCTTTTTCCCTTCGCTCTGCCTACTGGGCCTAGCCTTTTGCTTTTTCAGACTTCATTGTCATCTTTCCTTAAGTTATTAAGTTAAGAAAAAAACCTGAAAATGGTGAAGGCCCCCGTCTTTTGGCTTAATATTAGGTCAATCAGTCCCGCCATTCCTCAACAACAGGAGCTTTTTCTCGGCATCCTACTAAGAGAAGTTACGTCTTTTCATTATCTGCTGCAAGAGAATTGAATTGGCTGTTCAGGAGGTTTCTGCAAGTGAATCAGAGCACAGAACAGAAAAGGAGCGTAGCCTGTTAAGAGGTGCCTAGCGCGGGATGAGACAAAAGCAAGGATTGAACTCTCACTCTCAGGAATGAAACCAGTGAAGTGCCCCTAACAGGCGTTGGGACAGGAGCCAAGCTAGCGTAAGGGATAGAATGTGTTTTCTATTTCGTTAGCAGAGTCAGATGAAAGCCCAGGCAAGCAAAGAAGTTTGGCATGATTTGGAAGGTAGCTAGGCCAAAAGATCGTTTGTAGCTTTCTTCGGTAAGGGGCTTTTCTTTGCAGCGGCTTTCCCAACGAAAACTTCTGTCCGTATTTGGTGTGTACCAAAGCAGCAAGGGAAGTACAATCAAGCCAATCAACTAGGGGAACTAATGCTAAGGCCATAGCAGTCTTTGTTGGATCATCCGTCTTAGGTGTCATAGTCATTCTTAACACTCTCGTTCTTAAAATGTAGTTTTCGCTTGTAACTTTCTGGTGCAGTGACTTCTTTAAGCCCTCCTTCAGATGAAGCGGCTAAAGCGTGAGTCTCTACTGCTCCGAAAACTAAGGATTCAGAGAGGTAGACAGGAAATGGGGTCTCACAGAGTCCTCTAGTTCCAGCCCAACTTCCTACTTACTTAGTTCCTACGGACGTTGACGATCCTTTTTCCTTTCCTTGTGGACATGACTACTATTTCGCTGTGCTTGATTAGTCCTCGCATGACTCTTCTTCACACTGATTTCAATCCGATTCGTCGACTCGGATATCAATACCTTCTACTGATCATGGAAGCTAGTGTGGCCAATGCGTCAGCAAACTGATTCTTCGTCCTCGACAGATAATTGAAGGTAATCTGTCTGAACTTTAGGCTGATATCTTACAGATACTGATGGTAGGGAATGCGCTTCTGATCTTTGGTTTTCCAATCACCAGTTGTCTGAAAGATAGGAAGCAAAGGCAAGCAAAGCAGAAAAGGAGAGTTACGAATCGCCTACAGTAGAGGACTAGCCTAAGTTTTTGTTTTGGGATGAGGAGAAGTAGTTTGTAATGAGCACTAAGTAGTTCGTCCTGCCTATGCCGGCGTAGCAGGCCTTTCTTTAATATAGCTGGATCTAGAGCATTCGCTTAGCGAGTGGAAGTAGCATTCGCAAAAGCTCTTTTCATGGAGTAGTTACCCAGTGGTAGTAAACCATTTAATATTCGGCTAGGCATAAACCGCTTAACATTAACAGACTTAGGAGGTAATGCCAGTTTAAAGATATTGAAAGAAGGCGTCTGGAATCGATCCCAGACCTAGGACCAAGTGACTGAAGAAGTATGGTTGACCTATTGTTAGAATCCGATGTGATCTTAGATTAGCGTAGTACTGGTTCGCTAGCTCTTTCTTTTCAGACGAATTCATTCCGAATAAAAGAAGGCGGTCATGATAGGGAGAAAGAGATCCCTCACTGCGCACTTTCTATATATCTGTCCTATTTTCGGCTGCGTGCTATCGGAGAGAGAACTACGGTGGGTTCAGTCAAAAGCATTTACCGCGCACTCAATTCAATTCAGCAAGACGAATCTCTCTTTCTCTTCTCTTACGCAATTTCCACTATCTATCTATGCTTAAAAAGATCAGGGACATAGAGACAAACGGAAATCGATACAAGCAGAATAACTAACCAAAGTACGTTCAGTTTCATCGCCCGGGCCGGACCGACAGCGGAAGCCTAGCACTAAGTGCAATCTCCAGCTTCTTTCTTTGCTACTGCTGCCATACCACAAGGAAGTCCAATAGCAGCACTTACAACAGATTCTATGGCATTTATTCCTCTAAGCATGCTACCAGTCCTAGCTACTGAGACGGACTCTAGAGAACTTGAATCATCATCTCGTTCACTCCCGGCTGAGTAAAAAAGACTTGTGACAACAGACGGAAGAGCCTATCTGTTCTCTATCCTGGAGCCAGGTCCGGGCATTGACTCATTGATAGCAAAGGGATGAAATACCAGCTTTTTCAACAAGAGCGGAATCGTTCACAACTATCTTCTCTACCTAATCAACTGCTGGTGGAGTCGAGCTAAGCGCAGGGCTTCTTCCATATCCGGAGAACAGAGCAGCAGCAAGACCAGCAGATTCAAGAGTCTCGGATTTTGTCTCAGAAAGAAAGTCTCAACCAACCCTTGAGTACGAAAGTAGGCTCTTCCTTTATTACGCTATTCTTTCCATCGAGCACAGAAAAGAAACACCCTCCTTATACCGACTCCAAGACCTAGTGAAAGCAGAAAGCCAGATGGGATCTTATTCTTTTTAGAATCTAGGGTCCGAAGGAGATGAGCTACCTAGATCTTTGTATGTATGGGTCTCGTGAAGAGAGAAGATAGGATGCTTGCAGAGGAGTACGCGAAAGGAAAAAGGGTGCTTGCAGAGAGCTATTCGAGGCTACTCGACTCAATGGGGAAGGGCCCGCTCGCCACAAGCAAGCCTACGAGTAGAATACAAAGAGAGAACGAGCTTACCGCTTTCCTTTCAATTTCATTTTCTTATTTGCTAATAATAAAATATCTGATCAGCCTTATTCAAATAAATCTGGCGATTTCCTTTGTTCATTTGTCTTCTAGGACCTCTGTGCCTTAACATCTTTCTTAACTAGAATGTAACAGACTACAAGATTACCCTTTACATACTCAGCCACATCAACATCCACAATTACTGGATCTTGATAAGAGGTGCCATAAACTTGATTCTTTCTATGTGACTCTTCTCTGAGCATGTTCTCATACCTAGTGGTAATTTATTAACTCGAATAGATTATTCAATACCATGCCTTAAAACTTCTTTCTCAGTTCAAAGTCAAGGCCATCTTGAGCCAACTTAATAAATTCAGACTCCGGAATATTCACTTGGCATCTAACTTTAGCCCTCTCATTAGATATTGTTCAGTAGTTTCTCCAACTTGCTGTCTAATTTTGGCCAAGTCTGCCATGGACACACCAGGATCTGTCCTCGAGAAATGGGACTGAAACTGGTTCTGCATGTCCTCCCAAGTGAAAATATAGTTGGGTGGAAGGTTGACATACCAAGTGAAAGCCTGGCCTGTCAATGAACTCTTTCAGACCCTTAGTTTCAGGTAATCATCATTTGAAGCCTCCCTACACTGGCAAGTAAATCGAGCCATGTGTTCTAAGGCTGAGACACTTCCTTCTCCTGAGAACAAGGTAAATTCTGGTATTTTTTACCCCCTAGGAAAGGGGTGATCCCTATCTATGTAATCAGGATAGGGTTTCCTATATAATGGCCTATTAATTCTCTGTAATCTAGGGCCATACATTTGTTCGATCAAGTCCCAAGTATTCTTGGTTCACTGGCACTGCTTGGTAAGGTTGAGTGTTGACTAGGATACCCCTAGAACATTTGGTTGGGCTCCTAAATTAACTTGACTCAAACCAGGGGTGAGGCCATAGGATAACCCAAAATCGATTTGGCCTTGACCAGTAGTCCTGGCCGTGTCCTATTCACCTAGGCATTTCTTCTATTTCTTTTATAGTAAGAGAGTCAAGCAGTCGAGGCCGTACTGAGCCCCGTTGGTTCCGCTAATATTCCTATCAATGACTTCTTAAAAACCCCGGAAATGGTAGACTGCTTTGGTTTTATGGTTTAAACCCGCTCTTATTCCGCACAGTCAAAGGCCCTATTCTCAAAGCCCGTACCCGTACCGAAGCGAGGGAATTTTATTGGTCAGGCATCACCTATGCGTGGAAGGCTTCACAGTCCTCCTTATTAGCAGCCCAGATCTCTTTTGTGCTGGGCTTGCTTCCATCTCAGATGTCCATTCAAGTGGACTGCCTACCCTATTTTCTCTTAGAGCATAGGCCTAGCGTGCCTGCTAGAACTAGTCTGACTTCCACTGCTCCTACTTGATTTGCTACTTTAGGTCGTGCTGCTACTCCCTTTATTGCTAGAGTATCTTCCTTTCTTGCTTGTCTTGATTCTCCTAGTTACTTCTCCACTGAACTCAGATATCATAATAGGGCGCTATTAAAGCATCGAGAAAAAGAAATGAAATTGATATTGGATTTTCTAATTTTCAAGAATCCCATCCCGGAAGCATATTCTCTAACAAAATAATGCAGCCTATTCGTATAAAAATGGAAATAAGTAACCTATTTTCATTCTCTTTCAGATCCTCCTTTGCTGCTCTTCCCATCCTGGGATTCACAGCATTATTTTCGATCTTGTAAAAGAGCAGGCAGATCCTATCATCTATTAGTAGAATGTGAGAAAGAAAGCTAGAGCTGAGCTTGAAGCACGAGAGGAAGTGTAGCCGATTTTAGGTTAGGGCGGACTGCTTGAATGAAACCAGATATCCTCGTCTAATCAAACAAATCCCATTACCGAATGGACTTGAGTAAAGAGAGTAGGGAGATTAGTATGTCGCAAGAAGCAGCGGCCAAACCAATTTGATGGGATATTTTCTTTATTGTATTTTCATCTTTCAACTCCTTTTCTATTGCTATTGGTCTCCCTTCTGAACTCGCTTATATCGCAACTTAATGCGAGTGGTTAAAACTCCTACCCCTGCACCTTATAGGAGAGTCACTACGCCCCTACTACTAGAAATGGTTAAAACTCCTATCTCAATGGTCTCATTTTCATCTTCCCTTAGAGATGTAGCTTCGTTGCCTGCTTGAAGCTCTGTTCTATGCCCGCTCTAAGCACATAGAAGTTGACTACCACTTCCTTCGTCGTCGCGGGCAAATTGCTCATTCGACTTGTTCGTAGCAACAAGAAAGTGGCGGACATTTTTACTAAAGGATTACCTGAACCAGCCTTCCATCATTTTCGTGGCAAACAGCTGTCTCCTACCTGCCTCGTTATCGGTCAATCGGCTGTCCATCCATGTCATGCTATAAACCATTCCATCAGTCTGTCTCTGTCTCTATGGTTATTTAGTCAAAAGACTTTTTAAAGGGTTACGTTGATGGGTTAATTAGGTTTGTTTCTTTCTTTAGTAACACGGTCTGTTAAATCAATCGAATAGGTCAATTGGGTAGATGGTGGGAAATTCAAATGCTCACAATGGCATTCTTTTTTTGTTTGAGTTTAGTATCCCTTGCTTAGTTCCCATATCCCGGTCAAGGCTATCAACCGATTCATTCCTTTTTCCTGCTCTCGCACTCGAATCCCCTTGAAAGAGAGATGTCCTAAACCACTAGACGATGGACATGGACATAAGAAGGAAGTCTTCGCGGAATAAAAGCTCTTAGCCTTCTGACGTTCCTGTTGATGAGGACGCAAGCACATCCCTTTCTTAGCCACAGGCTCGTCAACCCCCGATCGATTCCCTGCAATAAGCATGGTTTTCGCTGCAATCATAGATATCACTAGGCTTAACTCGGCTCGGACTCTTTCCTTTATGGGATCTTGCTTAAGGAGCGGACAAAGGGGAAAGGGAAAGCTAAGCTAGTCTTCTTACCGATCCGTAGCTTGAATGCGGCTGAAGAATAGCAATACATTGAAAGAATAGTGTTCGGGAGGGAACTGATTTAGCAATACAGCTAAACCATTAATTATCTATATCTATAATAGGTGCCTATCTCTTTTGTTACAGAATTAAAGAGTAAGGCATGGCGGACCTTTATAAGTTTCATTTCTTTCGATTTTGTTTCGGTAAAGCAATCCGCCTATTAAGAATAAGAACGAATGTCAGGGAGTACCTTCGGTTATTACTTAGTTCTGGTTCTTTACTCCGAAGCGCGAACAGGCTCATCACTCTATCTAATGTCTCGCCCAAGTCGAAAGGGTTCTAAGCCCTTGCCCATTCCTTTTACCCTGAATTTAATCCATCTGCTCTGTTCCACCTTGGCTGGGATATAGTATCTACAAATCTTTCTTTTCTCTCGGTACCTTTGGCTAGCCTCCTCCTCTTTAGTCGGCAGCTTTCCCCCCGGAATTCACGCCTTATATTGCATCTATAGACATAATACAGCGGCACATGTGTTATTTGGTAAGATTGATTGTATCCGGAAGTTCCACCATAAACGTAATAAAGCCCTCAAGTGGAACGAGCACTACCTACAGATGTTAGGTTTTTATCCCTGATAACCAAGCACGCTTTGCTTCGTTAGTTCCACCGAGAAGGTTTTCCAACTTCAATCACCCCATGTGATCTTGTTTAACCAAAAGATGGCGGCACGAAAGAGTGTGTACTAAGTGCTCGGTCCTTGACACCTTCTTCTTTAGCCTTGAAAGCCCTACTTGCCTAGAAGCTATTGTCTTAAAAGACGAATACGAGTTAGCAGGGCTGTCCCCAATAGCTCTTGTTGAATGGACATCTGAGATGAGAAGGAATTAACACATTCAACTGAAGCAAGACTGATTGCACATGGGTAAGGGAAGCAGCTATCTTTGGCCATTATGATCTCGTTTCAAAGGAATCGAATGCGACGCTCCTAGAAAAGGGGCAAGCAAGGAAGGGAACGGGCAGGAATAGACATTCGCGTTTTAAGTTTTTTTCGCGTCTTAGGTTGTTGATGTTATAAACGAATCGTCCGGTAGTTTTGACTTTCCTTACCCATCTTCAATCATTCCCTTCTTTCCCATTTCCAAAAAGAATGAAAAATATCTCTCCCCTTCAAAGTTCACTCGTCGTAGTCCTTTCTTTCTTGACTCTCGGTATAATTATATTCGTGACTTCAAGCATCTCTCCTCGAAGATCAGGACCTTGGCCTAGGGCTTATTCTATATGGACTCTTACCACTGCTAACTGCTAAGCTAATCCTACTTACTACCGAGCTAAAGGCTAGAGCAAGAAGACTCACCATTGGTCATACCCTCGGATAACTTCACTCACTTAAGCCTTTTCTCATGAGCGCTTTCTGCTTTCATTCCAATGGAACTTTGCTTCACACAGTGAGTTCGCATCGCTTTCTTGTTCATTCTATTTTCTTAGATTTCTCTTCTCATCTCGTTCCACTCTGCCTCGGTGATAAAATGCTAGCCTTGGGTTTTTAATTAAGTAAGGAGACCCGTAAATCTTTATTGGTAGGAGTGGCCCCTCTATCTCTTTCCTCTTTTGATGGGATATTTTCTTTATTGTATTTTCATCTTTCAACTCCTTTTCTAAGGCAGGAGCTAAGAGTTTTCACATCTTCTCTTTCCAGTTTCGTTTCCAGCTGGTGGGGCTAAGAAAAGGGGCCTTTAGAAAGCAGAGCTAGACCCACACAAATGTTTAATCGAAAGCTCTGTCCTCCTTCCTCCTACCAGATCGAAAAGAAGAAGCTTGAGTCATCTATTGATTGAGGAAGCCTACCTGTCACCTTGAACCATGTCGGTCAAGGGTGAAAGATAGCCCGGTCATTTGAATTCCCGCAGTCGGCTAACCAGGGAATAAACAGCCTTGGGAAAGACACTTTATTCAATCCAACAGGCTCCTTTTCACGCTTAGAAGACAAAGGACGGGGAAAGTCATTACCTTACCTCCGATTCCTTGCATCAATTCCTTACCAGAAGAGGATGCTGTGAACAAAATGGGATTGATGGCATAGAAGGAGCTGCAATTGAATCAAAATAGGTTGTTTGAAAGTGAAGAAGAATACGCTCTTTCAGAATCAGCTGAAACAGGATTTTTATCTAACTTAGGAAAGGAAATTGAGGACAGAAAATCCAATAGTATAAGAAGAGGCTGTGATCGTATCCCCTCCACATTCAAAGTCAAAGAAGGTGGAACAAACTCAACCATAAAGAATACGAAGTGGGGCGATGACGGAATGAATATGAAGCAAAGAACCCGCCCTTAGCGGCCTCGTTTAACACCATGCTTCCTCCGAAGCTTTCATCTGAGTAGTCACTACGCCCTACCCTATCGCTGAGTCTTTGGAAGCGGTTTCACTCCTTTATAGGTCGGAACTCTGGAACCTAAAGACTTTCTCAATCAGACAGGATAGATGGATTGAGTGCGCGTTGCCTTGATTTGAGGTGAACTCCTTTTCCTCTTCTTCCGGACCGGACCCTTCCATGTGAGAAGCTGGAAGTCGAGTTATTGATGAATGAGAATCTAATGTCTTATTAAACCTTTAGGAGCGATCTGTTCATCCAACTCGAAATATCGTAAGATAAGAACTTTTACGCCCAAAAAGTCCCATGTCTTTCCGGACCAACCACCGGCGATTTCCGACAAGTCTTTTCCCGGGGGGAGCGGATAAATCAAAGAAAATGAACCAAAAACTTTTTTCGAGATTTATGGCTTTCTATTCTAGATTGCCTACAACGAAAAACCGAGGAAAAGAACCCGCAGTATACCGAAGTAAGTAAGTTATCCAAGGAGGAAATGATGAAAAAACTAGAAGAGATTATTAATATTAAAAAAGGAGGAGGCAGCAGTGATGGATAAAAGCCAGAGTTACGAATGAGAAAGAAAAAAGTGCTTCGTTTCGTTGGAAAAACCAACGCAAATATCATATTTACTTTCTCTCGCCCTACTTCTAAAGATAGATAGAAAAGGTTGGAGAGGGTGATTTTCTGAAATTCTCTCCTTTCCAAAGCTGCGCAAGGCGGCACCCCCAGAACAAAGCCCCACCCCTCTTTTCCCCCCTTTAAAAAAGACCCTCGCCTCGCTTCCTATTCATTTGTGGGTCTGGACTCGAGGCCTTTTTTTTTCAAGAGGTGATTTCGAGAATCAACCAACCGACAAATCCGTAGCCCAGGTGACTCACAGCCTCCCTCTCGCCCAAATGAAATGGGATGAATCAAATCAATAAGCTTATTGATTGATTCAGGGCGCAGCGAAGCCAAATTCAATCAAGGCAAGGGGGCTTTACTTTTCCTGACGCTGAGTCATCCTATTCAAATTTAGCTATGCTAATGGAACAGGAAAAGTTTTCAGATGATATGGACCCCCAAGAGATGAGTGAGAACCCCCAATTGCTTAGGGGTCGCACTCTGTCCCGCTCGGTGGACGAAATATTCTCTCCTTTTAGAATTTTTTCTCCCACACACCTTTGCCCTCTTTCACCGAGGAGGAAAGAATAATCTTCCAAGTGGACAGAGACCTAAAATTCCATTAGATTCATTCCTAAACTTGCTTTGTTGCAGCAAGATGATCAGTCCGAGAGTGCTGGAGAGAAGAGAAAGCGGTAAAAACCTCTCTAATTCGGTCACCGAGCAGTCGGACGACTCTTCAGTAACCCAGGATGACCCGACCCCTTCGACGCTTCTTTCGCTGTATACCCCCTCCATCCTTCGGAGGTGGAAGAAGGGGTACTATAAATTTATATATATATAGTATGGCCCCAGAACGCTAAAAGGTGGGGGAACAAGAGTTGTAACAATATAATAATAGGGAAATGAAATAAAAAAGAAAATAAAAAAATGACTATAAGAAACCAACGATTTTCTGTTCTTAAACAACCTATATCCTCTACACTTAATGAACATTTGATAGATTATCCAACCCCGAGCAATCTTAGTTATTGGTGGGGTTTCGGTTCGTTAGCTGGTATTTGTTTAGTCATTCAGATAGTGACTGGCGTTTTTTTAGCTATGCATTACACACCTCATGTGGATCTAGCTTTCAACAGCGTAGAACACATTATGAGAGATGTTGAAGGGGGCTGGTTGCTCCGTTATATGCATGCTAATGGGGCAAGTATGTTTCTCATTGTGGTTTACCTTCATATTTTTCGTGGTCTATATCATGCGAGTTATAGCAGTCCTAGGGAATTTGTTCGGTGTCTCGGAGTTGTAATCTTCCTATTAATGATTGTGACAGCTTTTATAGGATATGTACTACCTTGGGGTCAGATGAGTTTTTGGGGAGCTACAGTAATTACAAGCTTAGCTAGCGCCATACCTGTAGTAGGAGATACCATAGTGACTTGGCTTTGGGGTGGTTTCTCCGTGGACAATGCCACCTTAAATCGTTTTTTTAGTCTTCATCATTTACTCCCCTTTATTTTAGTAGGCGCCAGTATTCTTCATCTGGCCGCATTGCATCAATATGGATCAAATAATCCTTTGGGTGTACATTCAGAGATGGATAAAATTGCTTCTTACCCTTATTTTTATGTAAAGGATCTAGTAGGTTGGGTAGCTTTTGCTATCTTTTTTTCCATTTGGATTTTTTATGCTCCTAATGTTTTGGGGCATCCCGACAATTATATACCTGCTAATCCGATGTCCACCCCGCCTCATATTGTGCCGGAATGGTATTTCCTACCGATCCATGCCATTCTTCGTAGTATACCTGACAAATCGGGAGGTGTAGCTGCAATAGCACTAGTTTTTATATGTCTGTTGGCTTTACCTTTTTTTAAAAGTATGTATGTACGTAGTTCAAGTTTTCGCCCGATTCACCAAGGAATATTTTGGTTGCTTTTGGCGGATTGCTTACTACTAGGTTGGATCGGATGTCAACCTGTGGAGGCACCATTTGTTACTATTGGACAAATTTCTCCTTTTGTTTTCTTCTTGTTCTTTGCCATAACGCCCATTCTGGGACGAGTTGGAAGAGGAATTCCTAATTCTTACACGGATGAGACTGATAACACCTGATCAGTGAAAAATTCTGACACCAATCATTTACGAGTAAGTATTACACCTTCCATTGACAAGCGGATGAGTTTTCTAGTTTTGGCTATGTTGATATAGCTTAGATAGGGAAAAGATAGTCTACTATAGGGTAGGGCTGAACTTGAAACTCCGGGGTCTTTGTCCCCGAAACTCCCCTCCCCCCACCACCGGCCCTTACTCGTCTTTTGAAAGCCAGAACATTCGCATAGAGGAGTATCTGTATCACGCATGCTCCTCCACTGATGACAAAATGACCTTCTATCCTCTTCTAGGAATTCCTACCCCTATAAGAGAAGGGAAAAAGTGGAAGAGTATTCTGCATGAATATGCTTCTGCACTGGGAATATCTCATAGCGGGAAGGCCCAGAGATCATAAAGGAGGGGATGGGAATGGAGGCATTCCAGCCCAACATACTCCGGTGAATGAGTCGAGAGAGATAGGGGGGAGTGGGATAGAGGAAGTATAGTGAACAGTTGAGTGGCTATCCAACCATTCAATCGGCTATGGAGGGAGGTTTCAGCAAGCGGGTAAACCGATGATGACTAGTACAAACCCACGGAGCGGTAGGTCGATCGTCGCTCATCCCTCGTCTTCTCTCCCGTGAAAGTGATTAATTCCTAAAATTGGCATGCAATCCCTATGGAAAAGCAAGTATTCCGATTGGAGGAAATTTCCACCCCCTCCTGCTCCGCCTATCCCTTCACTCCCCAGGGATTCCGTACAGCTAGACAATCGCGGTTCATCGCTCGGAGGGAGGGAATAGAAGCAAGCATTTTCTGTTCAGTCGGGAATGAATCAATACGCAGGGAAAGTTTCTTCCATGGGAATGGCAAGTCTCGGACAGGCTCATATTGGTTGGGTATGCTACTTTCATAGGCGACTTTCCAGAAGCGTTAAGGGCTCTTCTTCTCAGAAAGACCATACTCTTTTTTGGTCAGGTAGCACAGAAGGGAGAGTTGGCCGGGTTGAAAGCCTGGTTGCATGTGACTGAGTCGGGAGAGGGGGGCGAAGAGATCCGCAACTTTCACTGCAAAATTTCACTTTTTTTCTGTCTTTCTTTTTCTAGTTCTAGTAGGATTTCTTCAATATCGTTCTTCGTTAATCTTTAATCCTCATGTTCGTCATGCTATGAATATAGGTACGCCATTTCTTTTGAGGGGTAGCGTTCATCTGATATAATTCACTTTCACTTCGAAAGCATCTTTTTAAATTGTTTTCCCACTTTTTGTTGTTATCCATCCATCGAAGAATTTTCATAATTCACAATTTATTCTGACGTCCGTTTTCTACAAAAGATATTTATAGCAAGCAGCACTACTACTAATTCCCGTTCGATAGGTTCCCATTCGGGGGCTTCAACCAGCATTTCGCCCCATGCATCGGGAATTGGTCAAGATCAACTGCTCCTTTTCGATATAGAATAGAACTGGATAATAGAAAACTGCCTTTGCCTCTATCTCTACTTCTGTAGGGGGCTCGATCTCTAAATGGATCTGCTATAGCTACTCTCGATATGCTTGGGACTCCGCCTCTTATAGATTTGGAATCGAGCGAGATATGATATGCTGAAAGGGGTGCTAGCTTAAACCGCCATAGAACGAAGCTTAGCCGTCGCCCATATGCTAGAGAATTATGTTGGGTCCGTCCCGAGAGTGCTCCCTACGACGGGAAATCGGGGGTTTTGTCGGAAAATCGGTGTCGTGGTGGTTGGTGCTACGAGATGGCGATTTATCGTATAGAAGAATAGATCCGCGGACCTATTGATTGACCATAAGATTAAGATGCGAACCGATCGACCCCTACCTAAGAGAAGATAAGTAGTTCTTCTATCGTTCAAGGGCAAGGGGAGAACATGTAGCGGCTTGCCTAGATCTCGTATTTCCCACGTAGTTCGTCGGTCAAACCAACGATTCTCTTCTCAAAGTAATAGATAGAGTCTTTTTCTTTTTCTGGTATGTAGCTCCGCGACCTAGGAGCGCATCATCGGGGCAGGGCGAAAACGAACATAGGATCGTGGCCCTTTTCTTGTTTCTTTTGTTTGTGTCCGGTCCGTTGTGTGTGTTTTTTTAAGGCTTATCCGGGGGCTGCTGCTCTGGGGCATCAAATTCCTCTTCTTTCTTTTGCTGCTGATCTCACATCGAGAGCAGCTCCTTCTTGTTCAGGGTCATCAGATGAGAGATCTTCCTCCGACTCCGAGAAATCGGTCAAGCTTGCTTAAGGCCCTCGACTCACCTCTCTCTCTATAAAAAACCCCTTCCCAGAGGAGAAGCTCCAGGATGAGTATGTCCTGGATTCCCGGATTCATTCTCGTCCTGATCCTTTTTGGAATCTACAAAAACATTCTAGGAGAGGGCTTATAATGATCTTCTCAAAGATCACAAGGTGCTGAAGTGGCAGGATAAGTAGGTTTTTGTGAAAGGGATGCTCTTATCATGTTATTGCTAAAAAGAAACAAAAATTCCTCTATTTGATGTCGATTCATCCACACTTCCATTCCTTGTAGAGGAAGGCTAACTGTTTGCTGGCTGGGAGCTGTATGAGCGGTAACGTCCACGTACGGCTCCGTGAGAAGGGCGGTGGACAGAAATGGCCTTGTTGTACCTCACTCTCGTCTTCAATGGGGTCTGCTCTTTTTTTTTTGGGAGAGTATGCCAATATGATCTTAATGAGGTGCGGGGCTTTGCATCTGACATTCGTTGGGCTTCCCTCTTAGGGAGCCTGCGTCCCGGCGTTTTTATGCAATAAACCCCTCCGGCCGAAGACTAGTGGTAGGTGGTCCCGCGGAGCTTT